TTTCATAAATTTTGTATTGTTTTGGCGGCATGGCCGAGCGGTAAGGCGGGGGACTGCAAATCCTTTTTCCCCAGTTCAAATCCGGGTGTCGCCTAATCACCAAAAGAATTGACATACCTTCCTCTGTTTTGCTGATAGCATTTGGAAAATTTTTACTGCGGAAGTGCAAATGGGGGAAACTGATAAATCATGAGAGTCCTTCCATTACTAACGGAGTGTCTACGGGACGGGTTTTGAATTAGATTCGATAGCAGGACAGAAATCGAATTCCGTTTTTAGTTGCGGAAAGGCCAGAAGATATTTTGTAGCGATATTCATCAACGTCTTTGAGTACTCCGGCATTCAATCAATATTAATTCGATTAAATGAGTAATTGGCTTTTACTTAAATATAAATAAATATAAATATACCTTTTTTCGTTAACCTCTAGGCAAGAACAGAACATAATAGGGCGTCCTCCGATTGTTTCATAGAGACAATAAGGCTAAGGGTTAGATCAAAACAAAATGGGAAAAAAATAGGGTATGGGCCGGGTAGTGATCTACCTTTGTTCTATTTTTTTATACTTTTTACTTAACTTAATAAGGCAACAAAAGAAAGAATAGATTTTTATTATTTCTACATATATTTCTACATATTTAGTAGCATTTCTTTGAGACTTCCAAGGGGTCTCGGCCTATTTGGCTTGTTCTTAATCTTTTCTGATTATACTAGAAATCTTATAAGACCCCTTAGAAGTTAGAATTGGATTTATTGGATTGTTTCATCAAGGATGTTAGGGCAGAATTTTTGACTCTGAGCCAGTGATTCCACTATTATTTATTAGTGAACAATAATTCAAGAATTCCTTCATAGAGATAGGGGACATAATTCACATGGATATAGTAAATCTCGCTTGGGCTGCTTTAATGGTAGTCTTTACATTTTCCCTTTCACTCGTAGTATGGGGAAGAAGTGGACTCTAGAAGTACTACTAATTGGAATGAAGTTTAGGAATTAAACAGTATCCATTTTTTTTATATAAATTGTTCAGTTCTGAAAAGCTTTTTCTCGTTGAAATTTCACTCTTTCAACACTATTTCAATTTAAAATTCAATTTTTAAATTGAAATAGAAATAAAAAAATATCTGCATTTCAAAATTCTCTTTGGTTTTAGTGTAGTAATATTATTATGAATAATAGAGTTGAAGAATACTCTTTCAATCAAACAACTATTTCAATTATTTCCGTGTTTGTATTTCAAAAGTAAAAAGAATCCAGAATACTAAAGTAAAAGAAACACAAATGGTAGTAAATTTATTCCAACGGAATTCTTGAGCAATTTTCTATTTTGATGAACCGACCCTTACTAAAATTAGATAGGGACCGAAAAGTTGAACTTTTTATTATTCAACGAGAAAATAGTTCTGTTATTACATTACATAGATACACATTTTCTATCGTAAAGAACACAGATATAGTAGTTCTCTAACGAGATACTACACAGACTAAAATATTATCTTGGGCGAGTCACATATTGCGCACTTCCCGTTTGTTTTAATATTTTGGAAATTTTCTTTATGTTGTACTTGTTTTATTGAACTCACTGTTCAAACGTTAAAAGAGGTTTACTAATCCGCCCCCCTTTTTCGAAATCCGAAGAAGTTTCCATAGACCATCTGTCAACTGATCGATCAATGACTTCTTCGTCGGAATGCTAATAAAAAGATTACGTTATTTTCTTTTATGATACCCATCGAAAAGGCCCTTGATTCTTTTGATCGGGATTCATATTGAAAATACTCAGCAAGCCCGGAATTAGAATCGTATGAGTCGCTTTTCAATTATTTCAAATTGGTTGGAATCAACACAAATTAAATACAAGACAGGTGGATAAAGCAAAGAAATAGGGGGCACTGTATACATTATATAGAATATATAATTGATATCTATATCCCGATACTATTGTAGATTTATCTCTATTAAAATTAAATGAACCCGGATTGGATTACAATACACCTTATATACACTCCAATAACAATAGTAGATAGTATGGTAGAAAGAAATATATGAATCTTTCTACCATACTATCGTATTTGATAGAATATGGCTAATTTGAGTCTGCCCATTTCATTTAATAAGTGAAATTTGAATCCCTTTCTTTTCTTCAATTATTGATAAGAACTAAAAAGTCAAGTTTAATTAAAATTAATCACCTTGGCTGACTGTTTTTACGTATATTATAAGTAAAAAAGCGGTAGGAACTAGAATAAACAGTGCAGTAGCAATAAATGCGAGAATATTTACTTCCATAATCTCATTGTTTCATTTTTCTTTAATTCGCAATAACTCGGGAGTTAATCCCATAGAGATAATAAATCTTTCACTTGTAAATTCAATGGGATGAATTACATCTCGATGATATAGAATCGGATCAATATCATGAATAACAATATCTGCGCTATCAAATCAACCCATCGTCAAGAATTGAATAGTATAACAATAGTATAACATAAGAAGATCTTTTATCCATACCGAACTCAAAATTTTATTCCTGATCCAACCAATAATTCTTTTATTTTTTATTTATCATTCTTTCTTTTCTATAACCTACCGCCCTCTTTGTACAACCATCTGATGAAGTATCATTGAACCGCCCTTACACTTACCATTGATTCTAAACAACCCCCAACAAACAATAGAACCTAAATGAAAAAAAAAAAAAAAAAGGAAGGAGTTAAGTTCTAAACTTCGTTTTTTACTGATCTAATCTTCTTGGAAAACAAAAGAAGGATAATAAAGACGAGTACAAGTTTTGGTAGAAAAAAAGTCGAATATTCCATCAAATTAACTATTTTTTTTTATCTAAAAATTTCAAAAGCTTGTTGTTTCAAGGAAACCCCTTAATAAAAAAAAAATTGCACCCCCCTAATAAAAAAGCGATCCCTGAAAGTATGTATTCTATTACAATAGAATAACTATGTTAACGTTATTTTATATTGTGCAAATTCCATTTATATATGCACTTCCGGGAAACATACAATACTCTATTCGACAGATCTGGAGTAATAGAAAAGGTCATATCCAGTACAGTATGGTATCTCTTGGACTCCTGAATCGGATGCTACCAATAATTGTCCTCATCCACATATGTCTATCTCCCATCAATCGAATCAGTACTATTCAAAGAAATGGAAATCAAAGAAATGGAAATTCCCCCATTGATGATAAATGTGAAAAAAGAAAAATAAATTAAATAAAGAAGAGGGATTGCCGTTGGGGATGAAATTCTACGTACTTTCCTTTCACAAAAAATAGAGAGCGGAATTTATATATATTTTTATTGGATCCGTCGGGACTGACGGGGCTCGAACCCGCAGCTTCCGCCTTGACAGGGCGGTGCTCTGACCAATTGAACTACAATCCCAAGTAAATACCATAATAAAATAAAGTATTATGTATACATATTTTTATGATTTTATTCTAACCCTTTCAATTTTGAATTTAGATTCAAATTGGCGCGTTGTAACAGAGCCGTGAGTGATATATTGATACCCATACAGATATGCGCTTTAGTGAGAACGACCTGGATTACTTTCGTTATTGCCAACTAAATGGGATAATTGCTCTTTAAAGGGTTCTTTTACCCTTTCCTTAGATTTTTTTTATACTTACAGATCCCGATATGAATCTAGATCATTATCAAGACCCTAATTTGTTGGAAAAATAGAGTAAATAAATAGTGATATAGATATATCAGAGAAGAAAATTTCTCTTACGTATTTTATTTTTGGATCGGGCATTTATGGAGAGCACAAAATGGGTTATCTGATATCATTTCGTGGTAGATCGGCGAATTTTTGGGCCGAGCTGGATTTGAACCAGCGTAGACATATTGCCAACGAATTTACAGTCCGTCCCCATTAACCGCTCGGGCATCGACCCAGGAAGAATAAATTCCAGGCTTATTGATAATTGATGATCAACTTCCTTTCATAGTACCCTACCCCCAGGGGAAGTCGAATCCCCGCTGCCTCCTTGAAAGAGAGATGTCCTAAACCGCTAGACGATGGGGGCATACCATACTTGCAGGACCGCCATCATACTATGATCATAGTATGAGCAGTTTTAAAAAACTGTCAATAGAATGGAATAGTATGACTCGATACGGAGGATCTTTCCGTCTTTCACGTGGCTATAACATTTTTTTTTCAACAATAACAATAAGACTAAATTAGTTCATAATTTAGTTCAGGGGCTGCGCCAAATTTATTTATCAATCATTCAATCAACTATGTTAGATCTCTGTTAAATTAGTGAGTACATGTATCAATCAAATGAATTTCGTTATGATATCAATTAGGATAGGAAACTATTCATTATATTGCTATTTATAAAATCCAAGCCTAGAATTGGACAAATTTTTCATTTCTGAACGAACCACTATACGTATAAGATATAGTCTTATATGTACATATATTATAATAAGTATATATATTAAACTCCTAGTGACTTTATTCAGTAATTGAATCAAACAAGCCCTTTTAACTCAGTGGTAGAGTAACGCCATGGTAAGGCGTAAGTCATCGGTTCAAATCCGATAAGGGGCTTTGATTTTTTCATAAATCAAAAAACTCCGGTGGTAGTATTCCTATTTGAAGTACGAATAAAGTTATTGTGTATATTTGTAATAAAAAAGTAACAAATTATATAATTTAATATCATTATATAAATTTTAATATACTAATAAATTATAGTATAGTTATAAATAAATTATAGTATAGTTATAAATTTGCTAATCTTATTATAATGAATTATAAATTATAATAAATACGGGTAAGTCGTCTACTTGAATAAAATATTCCAATTACGTTACCTATTTTCCAGTATTCCAATTAAATCGATTAGAAATCAACAAAAGAAAAAGTAAGTGGACCTAACCCATTGCATCATAATTCTATTCACTATTCTGATATTAAAATTCGATAGAGATAAAATTGGATCCTTTTTTTTAGTATTTT